TATACATTATATTTGTACTGCAACAATATATATATATATGTCTCAATTCACATTATCACTCATTGAGGCTGCCGTTCGAGCTTTACCTGTTTTAGGGGTTTGGCAGGAAGAACAAGACTCGTTCGGCGTAAGGGGGTAGGGGGTTTGACGCGCGCGAGCCCTGTTATTATTAAGAAAAGAGGGTAATAGAGAAATTAGGAGATTGAGTCATACTTTATGCACTTGATATAACTTAATGTTATTCTTTATTGAATATCTTTCCAACATTACACTCATGATACGTGGAGAGCAAGAGCAAGTACGACCTTGTTAGTCATTGCTCAAAGGTGTCGCACATGTCAGGTGAAAGGAAAGAAAAAAAAAAGAACCAAATGCATTTAAAAGAATGCCTTGGCTTGGTGGGTCATGGACAATTAGCATAACACCATTAACCAGATGCCAGTATAATTATCCGAGTAGGGAGTTTTAGAACATATGGCCCTGAAATAGGAACCAGATGCAAGTAATAGATCACTAAGGGCGACCCCCAGAATGAGTGCCCCTGACCCATCATTCAGAATAAACATTAAGGAGATACTGGTTGGTGGTTTCTTACTACATTAATTAGCTGAGGTCCTGTTTTTGTTGATATGGGATATAGGATGTTTGAATGGAGTTGTGCTGCAAACTCCAGGTATCAGCTTAAATGGACTTACTCGTGAGGTTTCAAAGAGTGCTTATGTGTGTCGTAGTCGAATGTTGGTGTTTGTTTGTTCTATTTCAATAATGGGAGAATGACCTGAATGTTCCTAGATTCATTAATGTTAAATTATGCATAATATGTACCCCTGACATAATATATATGTGTACACATAAATGTAGTAATACCCCTATAATAGGGGTTTACTACATGTATGGGAACTAGACATACTATGTTATAGATATATAGTGGTTTTAGGACTAAGTAGGCGGTTGGGCTGTTTCGGGTTGCAAGGGGTAGTTTAATTTAGAATCTTAGCTTTGGGAGTTAGGGGTGGGAGTTAAAATCTCCTCTCTTTGGGCACTAGGGGGGGTTTTAACCTCCGATTTCCGGATTACAAGACCGGTGCTTTAGGTTAAGCTACTAGGGCAGTTTCATTCAAGTGCTTTGTTTTCAACTCACCCGGCGATAGGGAGGAAAACTAAGAACAGGGAGAAGTAAAGTACGGATGCGATTTGGCCGATGGACACATAGGGGTGTTCTACTGGTATGCCTCCGATTCAAGTTAGGATTAGTATGTTTGCGATTAAGGCTCAGAAAAGGAGTTGTGTGACGGGGCGGAAGGTGAGTCCTCGTTGTTTAGATGTGTGGAGACTTGGGACGACCAGGAGTACTATAATAGAGGCTAGAAGGGCCAGTACGCCCCCCAGTTTGTTGGGGATGGATCGGAGGATGGCGTATGCGAAAAGGAAGTACCATTCTGGTTTGATGTGAGGGGGGGTTATTAAGGGGTTGGCTGGTGTGAAATTGTCAGGGTCACCAAGAAGGTTTGGTCAAAAGAGGGACAGGGCTGTGAGGGCTGTGAGGAGGGCTGTAAATCCTAGAAGGTCTTTGTACGTGAAGTAGGGGTGAAAGGGGATTTTGTCGGTATCTGAGTTTAGGCCTGTGGGGTTGCTGGATCCGGTCTCATGAAGAAATAGAAGGTGGATTATTGTTGTTGCTACAATGACGAATGGAAATAGGAAGTGGAAGGCAAAAAATCGAATGAGAGTCGCATTATCCACGGAGAAACCGCCTCAGATTCACTGGACTAGTTCGTTTCCGATGTAGGGGATAGCGGATATTAGGCTAGTAATGACTGTGGCCCCCCAGAAGGATATTTGGCCTCAGGGTAGGACGTAGCCGACGAAGGCGGTTATTATGGTTAAGAGGAAGAGAATTACCCCAATGTTTCATGTTTCTTTGTAGAGGTAGGATCCGTAGTATAAGCCTCGGGCAATGTGGATGTAAAGGCAAATAAAGAAGAAGGAGGCCCCGTTGGCATGCATATTTCGAATGAGTCAGCCGTAGGTGACATCTCGGGAGATGTGAATTACAGAAGAGTATGCGGTGGAGATGTCCGAGGTGTAGTGTATGGCTAAAAATAGGCCGGTTAGGATTTGTGCGATTAGACACAATCCTAGAAGAGACCCGAAATTTCATCAGGCTGAGATATTAGAGGAGGTGGGGAGATCGACTAATGCGTTATTAGCAATTTTTAGTAGTGGGTGGGTTTTTCGTAGGCTTGCCATTAGGGGTTTCTATAGTTGAATTACAACGGTGGTTTTTCAAGTCATTAGTTTCGGTTAGAGTCCGAGTAGAAACCATGACTTATCTTGTGTCTTTATTTCTAGTGGGGTTGGTTGTAGGGTTAGTTGCTGTGGCTTCAAATCCCGCTCCCTACTTTGCCGCTTTTGGGTTGGTTGTAGCAGCAGGGGTGGGGTGTGGGGTTTTAGTGGGGCATGGTGGGGCTTTTTTATCGTTGGTGTTATTTTTGATTTATTTGGGAGGGATGTTAGTTGTATTTGCTTATTCAGCGGCTCTGGCTGCTGAGCCTTTTCCTGAGACTTGGGGGGATCGTTCAGTGATTGGGTACGTGATTGTTTATTTGGGGGGGGTTGTATTAGTTGCCGGTTGATTTTGGGGGGGGTGATATGAGGGTTCGTGAGTGGTGGAGGAGTTTAAAGAGTTTTTTGTTTTGCGGGGGGATTCAAGCGGGGTGGCGTTAATGTACTCGTCTGGGGGTGGGATATTGGTGGTAAGTGCTTGGATGCTTCTTCTTGCTTTGTTTGTGGTATTAGAATTGACTCGGGGTTTAAGTCGTGGGGCACTACGGGCGGTTTAAAGGGTGGCTAGGAGGGTGGCTAGTGTCGCAGTAAGTAGGAAGATTGTCAGGTAGGTTTTAATCAACCCCTGTTGGGCGTTGCTGGTAGTGGTAATTAGTTTTGTTTGGGCGGAGGTTAGGCCCTTAGGGCCGGTCATTTCTAGCCAGGTTTGATCAATTAACTGGGTGGCGATGGTTTGTCCTAGGGTGAGATTGAGTTTGGGGGCTAATCGATGGGTGATTGCAGGAAAATACCCCAACATATTGGAAAAGTTGTGGGGGGGAGTGGTGGGGGTGGTTTTGAATTGTTTGCTTGTTAGAGAGGCTAGCTCTAGGGCTGTAAGGAGGCCGAGGATTGTCACTGTTAAAGCGCCTAGCTTAAGAAGGGGGGGTATAGTTATGATGGGGGTATTGAGTGGGGTGAAGTTTAAGGTAATAACAAGGCCTGTAATAATACTCCCTCAGGCTAAACGTTTTAGCGGGTTGATGATGGAGGGGTTGTTTTCGTTAATTGGGGAGAGCGTTGTAAATCGGGGGGTGCCCATGGAGACAAAGAATACGACTCGAAAGCTGTAAACTGCGGTGAAAGAGGTGGCAATAAGAGTGAGGGCTAGGGCTCAGGCGTTTAGGTATGAAGTGTTAAGGGTTTCGATGATTGCGTCTTTTGAGAAGAATCCTGCCAAGAAGGGGGTGCCGATAAGGGCGAGGCTTCCGATGGTGAGGCAGGAAGAAGTGATGGGTATAATACTGTGAAGTCCGCCCATTTTTCGAATGTCTTGTTCGTCATCGAGGCTGTGAATGATGGATCCTGAACATAAGAAGAGTATGGCTTTGAAAAAAGCGTGAGTGCAGATGTGAAGGAAGGCTAGTTGGGGTTGGTTAAGCCCAATGGCGACTATCATTAGGCCTAGTTGACTGGAGGTTGAGAATGCAATGATTTTTTTGATATCGTTTTGGGTGAGGGCGCAGGTTGCTGTGAATAGGGTGGTTAGTGCCCCTAAACAAAGGGCGAGGGTAAGGGCTATCTGATTGTCTTGTATTAGTGGGTGGAGGCGAATAAGTAGAAAAATGCCGGCTACCACTATTGTGCTGGAGTGTAGAAGGGCAGACACTGGGGTGGGACCTTCCATGGCAGAAGGTAGCCAAGGGTGTAGGCCAAATTGTGCTGACTTACCGGCGGCTGCTACGATTAGGCCAATTAGAGGGAGTGTTAGGTTAAATTCTTTAGAGGTGAAGAATATTTGTTGAATTTCTCATGAGTTTAGGTTTATTGCGAATCAGGCCATGGCCATAATTAATCCGATATCCCCCACTCGGTTGTATAAGACGGCTTGGAGGGCTGCTGTGTTGGCGTCGGCTCGACCATGTCATCACCCAATAAGAAGAAAGGATATAATACCAACGCCTTCCCAACCGAGGAATAATTGAAATATGTTGTTGGCAGTTACTAGAATGATTATGGCTATCAGGAAAAGAAGGAGATATTTAAAGAATCGGCTTATGTTGGGGTCTGCATGTATGTATCAGGAGGCAAATTCTAAGATGGACCAGGTGACGTAGAGGGCGATAGGGATAAAGATGATTGAGTAATGGTCAAATTTAAGGCTAATATTGATATCAAAGGTGGCAGTGTTTATTCAGTGTCAGTTGGTAATGATGGTTTCAACCCCCTGGTCTAGAAAAAGAAATAGGGGAAAAAGGCTTACTGCGAAGGCGGCACCAACCCCTGTTTTAACACAGGTGGCGGTTCAGTTATTTTTTGGGGGGTTTGGGTTTAAGGTGGTGAGGAGGGGGTATGAAAGAAGACCGAAGATTAGTATGAGGCTGGTTGAAAAAATGAGAGTAGTTGGTTGCATAGCTACTACTTGGATTTGCACCAAGAGTTTTTGGTTCCTAAGACCAACGGATGGGCTGTTATCCTTTAGGAGCGTGAGTGAGCCGCGGAGTTAAACCACGGGTCTAGGGTTAGCAGTCTCTATTAGCTTCGGGCCTCTCTCGGTGGATAAGGGGGTTTCAACTCCTGTTTTTAGAATCACAATCTAGTGTTTTGGTTAAACTATATCTACAGTGGTGTCAGCCCCATATGAGTTCGGGTTTTGTGATTAATAGAATAAGGGGGATTAGATGGAGGGATATTAGGAGATGTTCTCGTGTGTGATATGGGGTGAGTCCAATTATATGAGCGGGAGTTGGTCCCCGCTGAGATATAAGGAATAGGTAGAGTGAGTATGCTGCTGTGATTAAGGTTCCCAGGCCGGTAAAGGCCAGAGTCCACGGAGATCAGTTAAATATTGTGGTAATAATTATGATTTCCCCCATTAAATTTGGCAGGGGGGGAAGGGCTAGATTGGCCAGATTGGCGGTGAGTCATCAGACTGCTGTTAAAGGGAAAAGTATTTGGAGTCCTCGTGCTAGTATTATGGTTCGGCTATTGGTGCGTTCATAGCTTGTATTGGCTAAACAAAATAGGACGGAGGAGGCTAGGCCGTGTGCGATTATGAGAATGATTGCTCCAGTAAAACCTCATGGGGTTTGAATGAGGATGCCTCCGGCTACTAACCCCATGTGGCTTACGGAGGAATAAGCAATTAGTGATTTGAGGTCTGTTTGTCGTAAACAGATGGACCCGGTCATGATAATTCCCCATAATGCTAATACAATAAACGGGTAGGCCATTTCTTTAGTGAGGGGATCTAGTATAACCATTATTCGTATTATACCATATCCACCCAGTTTTAAGAGGACGGCGGCTAAAACTATGGAGCCTGCAATGGGGGCTTCTACGTGGGCTTTGGGTAATCAAAGATGGACTCCGTACAGAGGTATTTTTACCAGGAAGGCAATAAGACAGCCTGCTCATCAGATTTTGTCTCCGTAGGAAAAAAGAGATAGGGGTTGGGAGTATTGTAATGTTAGTATTGATAGTGTTCCTGTGTTGTTTTGTAGGAGGAGGAGGGCAACTAAAAGGGGAAGAGAGCCTGTGAGGGTGTAGAAGAGGAAATATGTTCCTGCATTAAGACGTTCTGTCTGATTCCCCCAGCGGGTAATAATAATAAGGGTTGGGAGGAGTGTGGCTTCAAATATAATGTAGAATAGAATAATCTCAGTGGCCCCGAAGGCTATGATGAGAAATATTTGGAGAGACGTTAGAAGTGAGAGGTATGTGCGTTGACGGTTAATGGGCTCAGAGGAGATGTGGTTTTGGCTGGCCAGAATTATGAGTGGGAGAAGTCAGCAGGTGAGCACAAGAAGGGGGGTGGAGAGGGGATCTGTTGCCAGGCAGGAGTTGGATGAAGATCAACCAATCTCTGAGTTTCATTTCAATCAGGACAGGCTGGTTAGGGCAATTAAAAGGCTTTGGGTTGTTATGGTGACTCAAAGTCATTTTGTTGGAGTCAGTCAAATTGTGGGGAAGAGCATGAGTGTTGGAATGAGGATTTTTAGCATTGCAGAAGATTTAGACTTTGTAGGTGGTCGGTTCCGTGGGTTCGTGCTGTGGCAACTAGTATGGCTAGTCCTGCGCTAGCTTCACAGGCTGAAAAAGCCAGGAGAAATATAGGGGCTGAGGAGTATCCGGTTGTCTCCAGTTGAAGTGTTCAAAGGGAGAGTGCGATAAATAATGATAATATTATACCCTCCAAACATAAGAGGGCTGATAGGAGATGGGTGCGATGGAATGCTAGGCCCATGAGTCCTAAAATGAAGGCTGAGCTGAAGCTGAAGTGTGCGGGTGTCATAAGGGGGTCGCGGGTTTTAACTGCGATCTTCTGAGTCGAAATCAGGGGTCTTGTTTGGACTAACCTCCTATTCGGCTCACTCTAAACCTCCTTGAGTTCACTCATAAACTAGGCCTAGGGTGAGTAGAGCTAAGACTATGGTAGCCCAAGTAAAGGTGTTAAGGGGGGTGGGTAGTTGGTCTCCTCAGGGCAGGGGAAGTAGAAGTGCAATCTCTAGGTCGAAGAGGAGAAAAAGAATGGCAACTAGGAAGAAACGTAGGGAAAAAGGTAATCGGGCGGATCCCAGGGGGTCGAAGCCGCATTCGTAGGGTGAAAGTTTCTCTGCATCGGGGGTTATTTGAGGTAGTCAGAAAGATATGAGGGCTAGAAATGCGGAGAGGGTGATAGCGATTAATAGGGTTGTTGTGATTAAATTCATTATCTTTCCTTGGGCTTTAACCAAGACTGGGTGATTGGAAGTCACGGGTACGATTTAATACTAGAAAGATATGAGCCTCATCAGTAGATGGAGACGTAGAGGAATAGTCAGACGACGTCAACGAAATGTCAATATCATGCGGCGGCTTCAAATCCAAAGTGGTGTTCCGAGGTGAAATGGTATCGGATTTGTCGAAGTAGACAAACGGCCAGGAAGGTGGATCCGATAATTACATGTAATCCGTGAAATCCTGTGGCTACAAAGAATGTTGACCCGTAAACTCCGTCAGCGATAGTGAAAGGGGCTTCGTAGTATTCCATGGCTTGAAGGAGGGTGAAATAGAAGCCTAGAAGAATTGTCAGGGTAAGGGATTGGATAACTTCTTTTCGGTTGCTTTCTATAAGGCTGTGATGTGTTCAAGTGACTGTAATCCCGGAGGCGAGAAGTACGGCGGTATTTAAAAGGGGCACTTCGAATGGGTTTAATGGGGTAATTCCGGTTGGGGGTCAACATCCTCCTAGCTCAGGGGTTGGTGCTAAACTTGAGTGATAAAAGGCTCAGAAAAACCCTAGAAAGAAGAAGATCTCGGAGGTGATAAACAGGATTATCCCGTAGCGTAGGCCTTTTTGAACGGGGGGGGTGTGGTGCCCTTGAAATGTCCCTTCTCGAATCACGTCACGTCATCATTGGCATATTGTTAGCAGAGTGAGTACTAATCCGAGGGCCAGTAGTAGTATTGAATGAAAGTGAAATCAAATTGCGAGACCGGATGTTAGTAGGAGAGCAGCGACTGCGCCGGTTAGGGGTCAGGGGCTTGGGTCAACCATGTGGTATGCGTGTGCTTGATGGGCCATTAGACGTTTTCTTGTAGATAAAGACTTAATAAAAGAATAAACACATAGGCTTGAATTATAGCGACTGCTACCTCTAATAGTGTGAGAAGAAGTAGTACTGTGGCTGTTAAAACGGCTACTATTGGTATTATTGGTAGAAGTACGAACGTGGCTGTAGCGATTAATTGAATAAGAAGGTGCCCGGCTGTTAGATTGGCAGTTAGTCGAACTCCTAGCGCCAAGGGTCGAATAAAAAGACTGATGGTTTCGATGATGATTAGCACTGGGATGAGGGGAATTGGGGTTCCTTCTGGCAAGAGGTGGCCTAGTGCGGTGGTGGGCTGGTTTCGCATTCCGATAAGAATGGTGGCTAATCATAAGGGGGTTGCGAGACCCATATTTAAGGATAGTTGGGTAGTGGGGGTGAAGGTGTAGGGTAGGAGACCTAGTATGTTGAGGGTGATAAGAAAAATTATTAAGGAGGTAAGTAGGGCTGCTCACTTGTGTCCGCCCAGGTTTAGGGGGAGAAGGAGTTGTTGGGTAAAACGGTTAAGAAATCAGCTTTGTAGTGTTATAAGACGATTATTTAACCAGCGGACAGAGGGGGTGGGGTAGAGAATTCAGGGTAGGGTGAGGGCTAAGGTTATCAGTGGAATGCCGAAGTATACGGGGCTTATGAATTGGTCAAAAAAACTTAGTGTCATGGTCAGTTTCAGGATTCAGGCTTAGGTTTTTCTGTGCTCAGTGTGGTTGGTTCATTGGTGAAGGTGTGACCAAGAATTTTGGGGGGAATTACGGCTAGAAAGACCAATCAAGAGAATACTAGAATAATAAATCATGGGGCGGGGTTTAATTGGGGCATATCATTAGAGGTGGTCGGGAGTCACCAGTCTTTAGCTTAAAAGGCTAACGCTAGGTCCGATTTAGCTTTCTAGTGAAGCGTCTTCAAGTATTAAGGAGGATCAGTTTTCAAAATGTTCAAGGGGAACTGCTTCTACTGTAATAGGTATAAAACTGTGGTTAGCCCCGCAGATTTCAGAGCATTGTCCGTAGAACACTCCGGGGCGTGAGGCGATAAAGGCTGTTTGATTTAGGCGACCCGGTACTGCGTCTATTTTTACCCCTAATGCGGGGACAGCTCATGAGTGTAAGACATCTTCGGCTGAGACTAGGACTCGAATGGGTGATTCTATGGGAATTACTATTCGATGATCTGTTTCGAGAAGTCGAAATTGGCCGGGGTTTAAATCTTGTGTCGGAATCATGTACGAATCAAAGGTCAGATCTTCGTAGTCTGTATACTCATAGCTTCAATACCACTGATGTCCTATTGCTTTGATAGTGAGGTGGGGGTCATTGATTTCGTCTATTAGGTAAAGAATGCGAAGGGAGGGGAGGGCAATTAAGATAAGAATAACTGATGGAAGAATAGTCCATACGATTTCAATTTCTTGGGAGTCTAGAATATATTTGTTAGTAAGCTTAGTTGAAACCATCGCTACGATAATATAAAGGATGAAGGTGCTAATAAGGAGCACGATCATGAGTGCGTGGTCGTGGAAGTGGAGAAGCTCTTCTATTACTGGTGAGGCCGCGTCTTGGAATCCTAGCTGTGAGGGATGTGCCATTTTAGCTTAAAGCTCAGGACTCGTAGGGGTTTAACCTACAACTTTGTCTTGACAAGGCAGTGTAATATGCTATTTTACTAGGGCCCTAATGGAAGAAAGTGGCAGAGTGGTTGTGCGACTGGCTTGAAACCAGAACATGGGGGTTCAATTCCCCCCTTTCTCGTTAGTTTGCTTGTACTTGAACGAAAGCCGGCTCTTCGAATGTGTGATACGGGGGAGGGCAGCCGTGTAATCACTCCACGTTTGTGGTGGTCAATTCGACTGACAGGACTTCTCGTTTGGCGGCGAATGCTTCTCAGAGAATGAACAGAAATATGATGACTGCCACCATAGAAATTATAGAGCCGATAGAGGAAATAGTGTTTCAGAGGGCGTAAGCATCCGGATAGTCCGAGTATCGTCGTGGTATTCCTGCTAGGCCTAAAAAGTGTTGGGGGAAGAATGTGAGATTAACCCCGAGGAACATAACCCCGAAATGGATCTTAGATCAGGTGCTGTGAAGGGTGTACCCCGAAAAGAGGGGGAATCAGTGTACAAACCCGGCCATAATTGCGAATACAGCCCCCATGGAGAGAACGTAGTGGAAGTGGGCTACTACGTAGTAGGTGTCGTGAAGAACAATGTCCAGGGATGAGTTGGATAGCACGATTCCCGTTAAACCCCCGACTGTGAAGAGAAAAATAAAGCCTAAAGCCCAAAGAAGTGGGGTTTCTCATTTGATTGAGCCCCCGTGCAGGGTGGCCAATCAGCTAAATACTTTGACACCGGTTGGAATGGCAATAATTATTGTTGCGGATGTAAAATAGGCACGAGTGTCTACGTCCATTCCCACTGTAAACATGTGGTGAGCTCAAACAATAAACCCTAGGAGTCCGATGGCTATTATAGCTCAGACCATGCCTATATAGCCGAATGGCTCTTTTTTACCGGCGTAATAGGCGACGACGTGTGAAATGATGCCAAATCCGGGCAGGATTAGGATGTAAACTTCTGGGTGGCCGAAAAATCAGAATAGATGTTGGTACAGAATGGGGTCTCCTCCTCCGGCGGGGTCAAAGAATGTCGTGTTAAGATTACGATCTGTGAGGAGTATGGTAATAGCTGCGGCTAGGACTGGGAGAGATAGGAGAAGTAGGACAGTAGTGACGAGAAGGGATCACACAAATAAAGGTGTCTGGTACTGGGAGATAGCTGGGGGTTTTATGTTGGTGATTGTGGTAATAAAATTAATTGACCCCAAAATTGAGGAAACGCCTGCTAAGTGCAAAGAGAAGATGGCGAGGTCCACAGAGGCACCGGCGTGAGCTAAGTTACCAGCTAAAGGCGGGTAAACGGTTCACCCCGTCCCCGCTCCGGCCTCAACCCCTGATGATGAGAGGAGAAGGAGAAGTGAGGGGGGGAGAAGTCAAAAACTCATATTGTTTATTCGAGGGAATGCTATGTCGGGGGCTCCCAGTATTAGGGGAAGTAGTCAGTTTCCGAAGCCCCCGATTATGATTGGTATTACTATAAAGAAAATCATTACGAAGGCATGTGCTGTGACGATGACATTATAAATTTGATCGTCACCCAGGAGGGAACCGGGTTGGCTTAGCTCGGCTCGAATTAAAAGGCTAAGAGCCGTGCCGATTATTCCGGCTCAGGCACCGAATACTAAATAAAGGGTGCCAATATCTTTGTGATTAGTGGAGAAGAATCAGCGTGTGATTGTCACAGGTAGGGTGGCCGAGAGTGTAGGCGGTGGGTTGTAGTCCCGAAGACAGAGGTTTGAGTCCTCTTCCTATCAAGTCCCGTGGTGGAAACCACGTCAGATTGCAAATTTGAAGATGCCGGCTTACAGCCTGCCGGGGCTTTCCCCGCCTTGCCCGCTCACGGCGGGGAAAGGTAGATGGATGCTCGCTGGTTTGAGTGCTTAGCTGTTAACTAAGAGTTTGTAGGATCGAGGCCTTCTCATCTAGGAAGGCTTTAACTTAATTAAAGTGTCTGGGTTGCATTCAGAATATGTTGGATAAAGTCCGGCAAGTCTTATCAGGGGCTAGGAGATTTTCACTCCTGCTTAGGGCTTTGAAGGTCCTTGGTCTTATGTTATCCTAAGCCTCTATGTTGTTAGTGCCACAGCGGCGGGGGTGATGGGTAGTATGGTTAGGGTTGCGGTTATTATTAGCGACAATAGTAGGGTGTTTTGTGTGTTCGGGAGACGTCAAGGGGTAATTGAGTTGTTAGTGTTGGGGGAAATGGTTAAGGTCATGGTGTAACAGAGTCGAAGGTAGAAGTACAGGCTAAGAAGGGCTGCGAGTGCTATAAGGGTTGCAGTGAGGGGTAGGCCTTGTTTGGTTAGTTCTTGTAGAATTAGTCATTTGGGTATGAAGCCAGTTAGAGGTGGAAGCCCCCCAAGTGAGAGTAGTAGTAGAGTGGCAAGGGCTGTGAGGTTTGGGGTTTTGGCTCAGGCTAAAGCTAAAGTGTTGATTTTGGTGGAGGAAGTTGATTTGAGAGTTAGGAATGTTGCGGAGGTTATTGCGATATATGTTCCCAGGGCTAGCAGGGTCAGATGTGGTGCAAATTGAAGAATGATGATTATCCACCCGAGGTGGGCAATGGATGAGTAGGCCAGGATTTTACGTAGTTGAGTTTGGTTTAAGCCTCCTCACCCGCCGATTATGGCGGATGAGATTCCAAGGGTTGTTAATACTAGGGGGTGTATGGCGGGTGCGATTTGGAGGACTAGTGCAAAGGGGGCTAGTTTTTGTCAGGTTGATAGGATTAACCCTGTTGTAAGGTCTAGGCCCTGTAGGACTTCGGGCAATCAAAAGTGTATAGGGGCTAATCCTAGTTTTAGGGCTAGAGCGATTATAATTATTGTGGCAGTCATTGGGTGCGATAACTGAGTGATGTCCCACTCCCCGAGCATTCAGGCGTTGGTTGTGCTTGCGAATAAAATTACGGCTGCGGCTGTGGCTTGCGTGAGAAAATACTTGGTTGTGGCTTCTACTGCTCGGGGGTGGTGGTGTTGTGCTATGAGTGGGATAATGGCTAAGGTGTTGATTTCAAGCCCCATTCATGCTAGTAGTCAATGTGAGCTGGCAAAGGTGAGAGTGGTGCCGAGTCCCAAGCTGGACAGTAGTATAGTTAGTACGTAGGGGTTCATTAGTAGGGGAGGGGGTTTAACCAACATGTTTGGGGTATGGGCCCCAAAAGCTTAATTAGCTGACCTTACTAGAAAGTGGTGTAGTGGGAGCACCTGGAGTTTTGATCTCTTGAGCATGGGTTCGAGCCCCTTCTTTCTAAGGAATTGGGGGGATTTTAGCCCTCATGTGTCATTCTATCAAAATGGTCCTTGGGTGTTCGGGCACAATTCCTGATGTTATAATTGTGGTGGGAGTCCTGCGAATGCGGTTGGAAGGGCAATGTGTCATAATATGAGGGCTAGGGTTATAGGTAAGAAGTTCTTTCAAACTAAGTGTATGAGTTGATCATATCGGAATCGGGGGTATGAGGCTCGGACTCAGAGAAAAATAACGGATAGAAGTGCAGTTTTTGTTATAAGGTTAGTGGCGGTTAGTTCGGGCAGGGATGGGAGATGGGATGCGCCTAAAAATAGAATTGTGGAGAGTGTATTTATAAGTAGAATGTTGGCATACTCGGCCAGGAAGAATAGGGCGAAGGGACCTCCCGCGTATTCTACGTTGAACCCCGAAACTAGTTCGGATTCCCCCTCTGTTAGGTCGAATGGGGCGCGGTTTGTCTCTGCGAGTGTGGAGATGTATCATATGGCGGCCAGGGGTCAAGCTGGGGCAAGTAGTCAAATGCTTTCTTGGGTAATGTTGAATGTTTGTAGAGTGAAACCCCCTGTAAAGATAATAATGGAAAGGAGAATTAACCCCAGGCTCACTTCGTAGGAGATTGTCTGGGCTACTGCCCGTAAAGCTCCGATTAGAGCGTATTTTGAGTTGGATGCTCAGCCTGAGCCCAGGATGGAGTAAACTGCTAGGCTGGAAAGGGCTAGAACGAAGAGAATTCCCAGGTTTAGGTCAATCACGGGGTAGGGGAGGGGTATAGGGGCTCAAAGGGTGAGGGCGAGGGTAAGGGCTAGTAGAGGGGTGGTGAGGAAGAGGAAGGGGGAGGATGTGGAGGGGCGTACTGGTTCTTTAGTGAATAGTTTTAGGCCGTCTGCGATGGGCTGGAGAAGGCCGTAGGGGCCCACAGTGTTTGGGCCTTTGCGGTGTTGTATGTAACCGAGCACTTTCCGTTCTAGCAGGGTTAAGAAGGCGACTGCTAATAGTACTGGGATAATGTAAGTAAGGGGGTTGATAAGGTAAATGAGTAAAATGGTGAGCATGATTGGAGAGAGGATTTGAACCCCTGGTAGAAAGGGCTTAGGCCTTTTGCATTTACCACGCTCTGCCACTCCAGCATGCCCTTATCTAGGGCTAAAGGATTGCGCCCCCTTACCTAGTTTAGTTGTTTTCATCAGGTTGGGGTGGGGCGTACCTGGGGCATGGGCCCTTCTTTTCCGGTCCTTTCGTACTAGGAAAAGTAGCGTTACAGATAGAAACTGACCTGGATTGCTCCGGTCTGAACTCAGATCACGTAGGACTTTAATCGTTGAACAAACGAACCCTTAATAGCGGCTGCACCATTAGGATGTCCTGATCCAACATCGAGGTCGTAAACCCCCTCGTCGATATGGACTCTGGGAGAGGATTGCGCTGTTATCCCTGGGGTAACTTGGTTCGTTGATCGGCTTTTGCCGGATCATTTATGGTCAGATGTTCTGAGGCTTAGAGGTGTACTTCTTGGCTTTAGGGGTAGTCCCGGTCCACGTGGGGGCTCGTTTTTCCCCCGCGGTCGCCCCAACCGAAGACATGTTGGTCAGGTTTACACTTTGTTTGTACTTTTGAGTTTGGTTGTTTGACGTGGTTGGCCTTGTGTCTTAAGCTCCACAGGGTCTTCTCGTCTTGTAGGGGTATACCCGCTTCTGCACGGATAGATCAATTTCATTGACTTGGAAAAGGAGACAGTTAAGCCCTCGTGATGCCATTCATACAGGTCCTCATTTAAAAGACAAGTGATTGCGCTACCTTCGCACGGTCAAGATACCGCGGCCGTTAAACTTAGTCACAGGGCAGGCGGGACCTCCTATGTTTTGATTGCAGGAGGCGGTGTTTTTGGTAAACAGGCGAGGCTTGTGTTTGCCGAGTTCCTTCTTTTCCTTTGGGTCTTTCCTTTTGTAGGCACTCCTGTGTAGGGGTAACGATGTGTGTGTGGGGAGTTTTCTAGGTTGTGTTTAAATCCGCAATGCCCTCATGGGTTGGGTTCGTTATTTGTCAGCGGAAGGTCCGGACTAACTTACACATGTGCTGGGAGAAGGGCGTCCTTCTTATTACTCATTTTAGCATTGTCTCTCCTATGGGGGCATAGGACGGCCTAATACTGTTAGGGGGGTTGGGGTTAGTTATCAGAATAAGGGGTCTTTGGTCTGTCTGAGCTTTAACGCTTTCTGTGTAGGTGGCTGCTTTTAGGCCTACTGAAACGGTTGGCCTTGTTGAGTATGATCCTTGGCCTCCTGGCMAGGTTGTGTCCTAGTTCAGAGGAGCTGTACCTCCTCTGACTAACTCCCTTTCTTTTCTCGTTATCTAGTATTTGTGTTACTGTTGTGACCCGAGGGTGAGGGGCTGAACTTATATCCATTTCTTAGGCAACCAGCTATAACCCGGGTTTGGTAGGTTTGTCACCTCTACTCAGAGCTCTTCCCCACTCTTTTGCCACAGAGACGGGTTTGCCCTATAATAGGCTGTCTCGGAGTAGCTCACTCGGTTTCGGGGTCTCGAACTAAAGTTCTCTTTGCTCGGATAATGCTGGCTAAATCATGATGCAAAAGGTACGAGGGTTGATCTCTGCTTTTCTAGGCTTAAATGGGTTGTTTCATTTCTCTTTCAGCTTTCCCTTGCGGTACTTTCTCTATTGCTTTTGTGGTCCTTTTCTGTCTCCCATACTAAGGCGGAAAAATGATTTGTTTATTGTCTTTAGTTTTTGTTGGGTTATTTATGTTGTTGATTTATTCTAGGGGGTTAAGCTAGCTGTTGAGCTCAGGGCGACCCAGCTTGCATGGGTGTCTTCTCGGTGTAAGTGAGGTGCTTAACTATCTCAGCCACGCCCCGGTTATTCCAAGTACACCTTCCGGTACACTTACCATGTTACGACTTGCCTCCCCTTGGTGAGTTAATTTTGTTATTTACTTTAAAGGTTTAGGTTTGGGGAGAGTGACGGGCGGTGTGTGCGCGCCTCAGAGCCGGGTTCAAAAAAACTCTCTATTTTCTTTTTACTGCTAAATCCACCTTTGGGCACTTGTTTCATTGTGCCGTTCGTAATGTCCTGAGTCAGAAAATGTAGCCCATTTCTTCCCACCTCGTACGCTACACCTCGACCTGACGTTCTGGGTTTTGTCCATTTTGCTTACTATGGGGCCTTCACAGGGTAAGCTGACGACGGCGGTATATAGGCGGGATTAACAAGGGGTGGTGAGGTTTAACGGGGGTTATCGGTTCTAGAACAGGCTCCTCTAGGTGGGTCTGAGGCACCGCCAAGTCCTTTGGGTTTTAAGCTAGCGCTCGTAGTTCCCTGGCGGATGTTGATTGTGGGGTGACATCTAAGTTTACGGTTGAGCATAGTGGGGTATCTAATCCCAGTTTGTATCTCAGCTGTCGTGGGGTTGGGTGGACTTGAGTAAAGCTACTTTCGTGACTGGGTTTCGTACCCCCAGGTGCGTATAACAGCCTAGGGGGTCTTTGGCTTTAGCCGGGTTTATTCCAAGACCACTCTTTACGCCGCACCTATCAACTAGGGTCTCTCGTATAACCGCGGTGGCTGGCACGAGTTTTACCGACCCTCTTAGCCTTAGCTAAGTCAAGTTTTCACTTATGGCTTAATGTTTACCACTGCTGAGTTCCCTTAGGGGTGTGGCGTAGCAAGGCGTCTTAGGCTAATAAATGTGCCTGATGCCGGCTCCTTATTTCCGGATGGGGGATTAAGGGCATTCTCACAGGGATGCGGAGACTTGCATGTGTAAACTAGGCTAAAGCTGATAGTAAAGTCAGGACCAAGCCTTTGTGCTTGCGGAACTTTTGAGGGGTTCATTTTAACATCTTCAGTGTCATGCTTTGCTTAAGCTACGCTGGC